TTTATTGTAGCTTAAATCCTACTAAAGCGGAGCACTGAAGTTGCCCCGATGGAAGCCCTCCCTTCCCAAAAACACACCGTCTTGGTCCTAAACATAACGTTACTTATAGCTGATCTTATACATGCAAGTATCCGCAGCCCAGTGCATATAGCCAACCTACCAAGTGAGCAGATATCAGGCACACACCTGTAGCCCACAACATCTAGCTACGCCACACCCCCACGGAACACAGCAGTAATAAACATTAAGCCATGAGCCTAAAGACCCCTCAAGCTCGACTTAGATACAACTACTTCCCGGCCGGTAAACTCCGTGCCAGCCACCGCGGTTATACGAAGGGCCTTAAATAACCCCCCACGGCGTAAAACGTGACTAGAAGCGAATTTTAAATGCGGGTATACAACCTGGATATAGTCGTAAAACGCACACATCAAAAGGAACCCTCTCCTCCCCCATTAACAAATCACCTTTGACCACACGAAATCTGTGAAACAAACCAGGATTAGATACCCTATTATGCCCAGACATAAACCCAGGCAGTCAGCCTTACTTTTTCTGCCCGCCAGAGAATTACACGCACCCTAAGCGTAAAACTCAAAGGACTTGACGGTGTCCCACACCGACCTAGAGGAGCCTGTCCTATAATCGATAATCCACGCTACACCTTACCCCCCATTGCAAAAACGCTGTTTTCAACCTATATACCGCCGTCGCCAGCTTACCTTATGAAAGCCAAACAAGTAAGCAAAATAACTCATCGCTAAAACGTCAGGTCAAGGTGTAGTTAATTGGGGGGCAGTGATGGGCTACATTTTCTACTAGAGAAACCCTCAGCAGTATGAAATAGTGCTATAAGACGGATTTAGCAGTAAACCTGGGCAAGAACTGCCCAATTGAAGACCGCCCTGAGACGCGTACACACCGCCCGTCACCCTCCTCAACAAACCAAAACTTAAATAATTAAACCCCTATTTACTTTTCAGATGAGGCAAGTCGTAACATGGTAAGTGTACTGGAAAGTGCACTTGGCAAAAAACCAAAAAGTAGCTTATTTCACCTAAAGCATTCAACTTACAATTGAAAGATGTCCACATAGACCTATTTGAGCTAAAGACTAGCCTGCACCTTATACCATAAATTATTATACATTAACCAAACCATTTAACAAATCTAGTATATGAGATAGAACTATGAATTCAGCGCAATAGCCTAAATTGTACCCCAAGGGAACTATGAAAGACTAACTAAACAACTCCAAGCATAACACAGCAGGGGTAAAACCCCGTACCTTCTGCATCATGGTTTAGCAAGCAGTCTGCCGATAAAGCGTCCTGTATCTGCCACCCCGAAACCAGTCGAACTACCTAAAAGCAATCACCAAGGATGAACCCAGCCCTGTAGCAAAAGCGCGGGATGACTTTTAGGTAGCGGCGAAACACCAATCGAGTCTGGTGATAGCTGGTTGCTCATCAAATGAACCTCAGTTCAACTCTAGCTCTACTAACAAACAATCAACTTTCCACCTAGAAGATAGACAATAAGGGTACAGCTTTATTGTAACTGGCTACAACCAAAATTAGTGGGACAAACAAACAAACTCACCCGTAGGCCTTTAAGCCGCCAACAACAACTAGTGCGTCAAAGCACCTATACACTGATATAACAAACACACCTGATCCCCTAACCTCCCACCGAGCCACCCCCACAAACCTGGGGGGAACCTCTGCTAAAACTAGTAATATGACATATCTCTCCTATAACATGCCCTTACACCAACACGGACAAACCATTGATAGTTAACAGACTCTAAAAAGCAAAATAGGACTAAACTAGCCCCGCTACCACATACACTGTTACCCCAACACAGGAATGTACACAGGATGGTAAAAAGTCTCAGAGGGAACTCGGCTAACTTCGCCCCATCTGTTTACCAAAAACATAGCCTTTAGCCTCACATAAGTATTAAAGGTCCTGCCTGCCCAGTGAAATTTTAACGGCCGCGGTATCATAACCGTGCAAAGGTAGCGTAATCACTTGCCCCCTAAATAGGGGCCCGTATGAACGGCTAAATGAGGGCAAACCTGTCCCCTTAGACTACTCAATGAAACTGATCTATCAGTACAAAAGCTGATATACACCCATAAGACGAGAAGACCCTGTGGAGCTTTAAACTCAAACACTACCCTTAACCAACCACCCTGGCCCTGGCCATAAAACACGCTCCAAAATAGTGTTAGTTTTAAGTTGGGGCGACTGCGGAACAAAACAAAACTTCCATAATACAGGCTCCCCCCCATCAAAGACCTACAAGTCAAAGAAAAACACCATTGACCCAGTTAATACTGATCGCCGAACCAAGTTACCCCAGGGATAACAGCGCCATCCCCTTTAAGAGTCCCTATCGCTAAGGGGGCTTACGACCTCGATGTTGGATCAGGACCCCCAGGTGGTGCAGCCGCTACCAAAGGTTCGTTTGTTCAACGATTAATGTCCTACGTGATCTGAGTTCAGACCGGAGAAATCCAGGTCGGTTTCTATCTATGCCATAGTCTCATCAGTACGAAAGGACCAATAAGACTAACGCCCATGTTAAACCAACACGCGTTACAAACATACACTGAAAATATATAAAGTCTACCCACACACGTGGACCCTAGACAAGGGAATTAATTTTTAGGGTGGCAGAGACAGGTTATTTGCGGGGGGCCTAAAACTCCCTTACAGAAGTTCAAATCTTCTCCTTAAATATGTTAACGTTCATAAATCACCTGCTAAACCCATTAATAATTATAATCCCAATTCTACTAGCAGTGGCTTTCCTTACCCTACTAGAACGAAAACTATTAGGTTATATACAACTCCGCAAAGGCCCAAACATCATCGGACCTGTCGGCCTACTCCAGCCTATCGCAGACGGAGTTAAACTATTTATTAAAGAACCTTTACGACCAACAATCTCCTCCATAATATTATTTATTATAATACCAACCATAGCACTTCTACTAGCACTTTTCATTTGAGCCCCCCTGCCTATACCAAAACCACTATTACAATTAAATCTAGGACTACTAATAATTTTAGCTATTTCAAGCCTCTCTGTATACTCCACCTTATGATCCGGGTGGGCCTCTAATTCCAAATACGCATTAATTGGCGCCCTCCGAGCAGTAGCCCAGACAATCTCATATGAAGTAACCTTAGGCATTATCCTATTATCACTTATTACACTTACAGGGGGCTTTACCATACAACTATTCCTCACCACACAAGAGCCAACCTGATTATTTACCTATGCATGACCACTTATAATAATATGGTATACCTCAACCATTGCAGAAACTAACCGGGCCCCATTTGACCTAACAGAGGGTGAATCTGAGCTTGTGTCTGGATTCAACGTAGAATACGCAGCAGGGCCATTCGCATTATTCTTCTTGGCTGAATACACTAATATTATTATAATAAACACCCTAACATGTATTATATTCATCTGCCCAAACAGTACATCAGAACTATTTACCCTAAATCTTACAACAAAGATCCTACTATTGACAATAGGATTCCTGTGAACTCGCGCCTCATACCCCCGCTTCCGCTATGATCAACTCATGCACTTACTATGAAAAAACTTTTTACCACTTACCCTCGCCCTATGCCTATGACACATCGCCATACCAATTACCCTTGCTGGAGGACCCCCAATCACCTAACCGGAAACGTGCCCGAAAAGCTACAAGGACTACTTTGATAGAGTATGACACAGAGGTTAAAATCCTCTCATTTCCTAGACACTTGGGCCTCGAACCCAAACTTCAAGGCCCAAAACCTTGTGTACTACCAAATTATACTAACCTCTAGTAAAGTCAGCTAATAAAGCTTTCGGGCCCATACCCCGAAAATGTTGGTCTAAACCCCTCCTCTACTAATAAGCCCATTAATTTGATCCCTCCTAATTATAAGTCTAGCAACAAGCACAATCATTACTATATCTAGCCATCACTGGCTCACCGCATGAATTGGGCTAGAATTAAACACCCTTAGTATTCTTCCAATAATCATTAAATCACACCACCCACGAGCAACAGAAGCAGCAATAAAATACTTTCTTGTCCAAGCCATAGCAGCAGCTCTAATCTTATTTGCAAGTACCTTAAACGCCTGACAGACAGGTAACTGATCAATTATACACACCTCACCTCACACAACAACTATTATTACCATCGCAATTATACTTAAATTAGGCCTAGCCCCCCTACACGCATGATATCCGGAGGTACTACAAGGCGCAACAATAAACACAGCACTAATTATTTCAACATGACAAAAACTTGCCCCACTAACATTATTATACTTAATTAATAATAATCTTCCTCCCAACACCATCTTCCTAATAGGTTTCACCTCAGCCCTTATTGGTGGCTGACTTGGTTTAAATCAAACACAAACACGAAAAATTATGGCACTATCATCAATTGCACACATAGGATGATTAATCATCACATTAAACCTAAGTTCGCACCTCACCATACTGACCATAACAATTTACATTATCATAACAACTGCCATATTTATGTCACTTAACATCACCATAACAAAAACGCTAACAGAAATAGGTACAACCTGATCTCAATCCCCCCTCCTAACTACCACAATAATAATTACACTAATATCATTAGGCGGACTTCCGCCTCTCACCGGCTTTACCCCTAAATGATTGATCTTAAGTAGCCTATGTGATATAAAATTACTTCTATTAGGCATTGCATTAGCAATAGCAAGCCTACCTAGCCTGTTTTTTTACATTCGCTTGGCATACTTCACTACACTCACCGCCCCCCCAAACACCACAAACACCCAATACAAATGACGATTTAACACCCCACTAAATCCCGGCCTAACAATTACCATTATAATAACCACACTACTACTCCCACTAACGCACATAATAGCCACATAGAAGTTTAGGTTACCTTAAACCAAGGGCCTTCAAAGCCCTAAACGGGAGATATCCCAATTTCTGAAGGCCTGTATAACCTTAAAATACATCTTCTGACTGCAACTCAGATACTTTGATTAAGCTAACGCCTCACTAAATCAGCAGGTCTTGATCCTACAACACACTAATTAACAACTAGTCGCCCAAACCAGCGGGCCTTGATCTACGCTTCTCCCGTCGTTTTAAAACGGGAGAAGCCCCGGCACCTTTTAGGGTGCCTCTCTAAATTTGCATTTTAGCGTGCGCTACCTCGGGACTGTAGTAGGGGGACTTTCACCTCCGTAAGTAAGTCTACAGCTTACTGCCTCGCTCAGCCATCCTACCTGTGATATTTACTCGTTGATTCCTCTCAACAAACCATAAAGATATTGGCACCCTTTACCTACTCTTCGGTGTTTGAGCCGGCATAGTCGGCACAGCATTAAGCCTCTTAATCCGTGCTGAGTTAAGTCAGCCCGGCGCATTATTGGGCGACGATCAGATCTATAATGTCATCGTAACAGCTCATGCATTTGTGATAATTTTTTTTATAGTCATGCCTGTTATAATCGGCGGCTTTGGTAACTGACTTGTACCCCTTATAATTGGAGCCCCAGACATAGCTTTTCCTCGTATAAATAATATAAGTTTTTGACTCCTACCCCCTTCATTACTACTTCTTCTCGCCTCTTCTGGCATTGAAGCGGGCGCTGGAACCGGTTGAACGGTTTACCCCCCTCTAGCAGCCAACCTTGCCCACGCCGGTGCATCAGTTGATCTTGTAATTTTCTCTTTACATCTTGCAGGCGTATCTTCAATTCTAGGTGCAATTAACTTTATTACCACCTGCATCAACATAAAGTCCACAACTCTATCACAATACAACACGCCCTTGTTTATCTGATCCGTCTTAATTACCGCTGTACTCCTACTACTAGCCTTGCCTGTCCTGGCTGCCGGAGTTACAATGCTTTTAACTGACCGTAACCTTAATACTACATTTTTTGATCCTGCGGGGGGCGGAGACCCTGTGCTATACCAACACCTATTCTGATTTTTCGGCCACCCAGAAGTGTATATCTTAATCCTCCCTGGCTTCGGCATAGTGTCACATATTATTACATATTATGCAGGCAAAAAAGAGCCTTTCGGCTATATGGGTATAGTCTGGGCTATAATATCTATTGGTTTCCTTGGCTTCATTGTATGGGCTCACCATATATTCACCGTTGGGATAGATGTCGATACACGAGCTTATTTCACTTCAGCTACAATAATTATTGCAATTCCCACAGGTGTAAAAGTATTTAGCTGACTAGCAACCCTACACGGCGGAATAATTAAATGAGACACACCATTATTATGAGCAATAGGTTTTATTTTCCTTTTTACGGTAGGAGGTCTAACTGGAGTTATCCTGGCTAATTCATCTTTGGATATTGTACTCCACGACACATACTACGTAGTCGCACATTTCCACTATGTTCTTTCAATAGGTGCAGTATTTGCTATTATGGCAGGATTTGTGCACTGATTTCCACTATTTACCGGATTTTCACTTCACTCCACATGAACAAAGGTACACTTTGGATTAATATTTGTAGGGGTTAATCTCACATTTTTCCCACAGCACTTCCTTGGCCTTGCCGGCATACCACGACGCTATTCAGACTACCCTGATGCTTATACACTATGAAATGCTGTCTCCTCTATTGGATCCTTAATTTCAATAGCTGGCACAATAATCATAACATTTATTATCTGAGAGGCCATAACAGCCAAACGCACCCCCACGCCAACAACACTTGTCCCTTCTAACCCTGAGTGATTATATAACTGCCCACCACCATATCACACTCACGAAGAACCTATACTAATCTTTACTCCCAATAAAAGATGGAGGACTCGAACCCCCTCAGCCTAGTTTCAAGCTAGTTATACACCCAATTAAGTATTAATCTTTTCCGTGGCCCTAGTAAATTATTATATAGCTCTGTCAGTGCTAAGTTATAGGCATAGCCTATGCGCCATAATGGCACACCCCGCCCAGCTTGGATTTCAAGATGCTGCCTCCCCAATCATAGAAGAACTCTTACACCTACACGACCATGCAATAATGGTAGTCTTCTTGATCAGTATATTTGTACTCTATATTATTACTCTTATAATTACTACACCTTTAACACATATTGGCACAATAGACGCTCAAGCAGTCGAAACAATCTGAACAATCCTGCCAGCAATTATTTTAATCCTAATTGCCCTACCATCTCTACGAATCTTATATTTAATAGATGAAATTAATGATCCTCACCTCACAATCAAAACTGTAGGCCACCAATGGTACTGAAGCTATGAATACACAGATTATGAACACCTAACATTTGACGCCTACATAGTACAAAACCAAGACCTACTCCCAGGACTACCTCGACTACTAGAAGTAGACCACCATATAGTCGTACCAGCCGACTCCCCCACGCGAATATTAATTTCAGCAGATGATGTCCTGCACTCTTGAGCCATCCCTGCCCTAGGAATTAAAACTGATGCCATTCCAGGCCGACTTAATCAAACTACTTTTACAACATCACACCCCGGACTATTCTACGGCCAATGTTCAGAAATTTGCGGCTCGAATCACAGCTTCATACCTATTGTGGTAGAATCAACAACCTTAAACAGCTTTGAAGCCTGATCAAATTTACTAATTGAATCCTCTTTGAAGAAGCTATATTTAGCGCCGACCTTTTAAGTCGGAGATGGACAACCTTGCCCCTCAAAGAACTATGCCACAACTCAACCCCGCCCCTTGATTACTAATCTTTACCGTCACATGAATCGCCGCCCTTACGCTATTTAAATTAATAACAGCCCTCCAAAACCCTGCCTCACCTATTAAATACACCCACACACATACATCTGATCACTGAACATGAACATGACTATAAATCTATTTGACCAGTTCTCAAGCCCCCATGTATTAGGCATCCCATTAATTATTATTGCTATAATTATACCAACAGTAATCTTTTTCTCCCCTACACGCCCAATCACCAACCGCACAATCACGCTTCAAAACTGACTTACACTAAAATTTACAAAACAATTAATAAGTCCAATCAATAAACCCGGCCACACCTGATCATTACCACTACTATTAATTATATATACCTTATTTTTAATCAATTTATTAGGGCTGTTGCCATATACCTTTACCCCCTCAACTCAGTTGTCTATAAATATGGGCTTGGCCGCCCCCCTATGACTTATGACTGTATTAATCGGCATACGCACACAACCTACCACAGCCTTAGCTCACATACTCCCTATAGGTACACCCACCTTACTTATTCCAATTTTAATTATTATCGAAACAGTAAGCTTACTAATCCGGCCACTTGCATTAGGCGTACGGCTAACCGCAAATCTTACAGCCGGGCACTTACTAATAACCCTAATCTCCTCGGCCATTCTAATTCTTCTTCCAATAATACCACTAGTTAGCCTTCTCGCCTTAATACTATTACTCCTATTAACTGGCCTAGAAATCGCAGTGGCAATAATCCAAGCATACGTATTTACTTTATTACTAAGTCTTTACTTACAAGAAAACACCTAATGACCCACCAAGCCCACAGCTACCACATAGTTGATCCAAGCCCATGACCATTAACAGGCGCAATAGCAGCACTTCTTATGACTTCTGGTCTAGCAATATGATTCCACTATAACTCGACAACACTTATAACCCTAGGATTAATAACAATACTACTTACTATGCACCAATGATGGCGCGATGTTATTCGTGAAGGCACACTCCAAGGACACCATACCAGCCCCGTCCAATTAGGCCTACGCTATGGCATAGTATTATTTATCGTATCTGAGGTCCTCTTCTTTATTGGCTTTTTCTGGGCCTTCTATCATTCAAGTCTTGCGCCAGCCCCTGAATTAGGCGGAAGCTGACCACCAAAGGGCATTATACCACTCAACCCCTTCGAAGTCCCCCTATTAAATACTGCAGTATTATTAGCATCCGGCGTAACAGTTACCTGAGCTCACCATGCAATAATAGATGGAAATCGAAAAGAGACTATACAAGGACTCACACTAACCGCTCTCCTAGGGGCCTATTTTACCCTTTTACAAGCTATAGAATACCTTGAAGCCCCATTCACCGTTGCCGACGCAACATACGGGGCCACGTTCTTTGTAGCAACCGGCTTCCACGGCCTACATGTTATTATTGGCTCCTCCTTTCTTATAGTCTGCCTTATACGACAAATTAATTATCATTTTACAACCAACCACCATTTTGGCTTCGAAGCAGCTGCTTGATATTGACATTTTGTAGATGTCGTGTGATTATTCTTATACGTCTCAATCTATTGATGGGGCTCATATTTTTCTAGTATAATGTACAAGTGATTTCCACTCACTAGGTCTTAGCTACCCACTAAGGAAAAATAATGCTACCAACAACACTTTTATTAACTACACTAGTAGCCCTACTCCTAATCTTCATTAGTTTTTGACTCCCCCAATCTAACCCTGACATAGAAAAGCTCTCACCATACGAATGCGGCTTTGACCCCGTAGGGACTGCCCGACTTCCATTTTCACTCCGCTTCTTCCTTATTGCAATCCTGTTTTTACTTTTTGACCTAGAAATTGCCCTACTACTCCCCGCCCCATGAGCAAGCTGCTCATCACCTATTAGCACACTATTCTATGCTATAATTATCATTGCCCTTCTCACCCTCGGACTAATTTATGAATGGGCCCAAGGGGGCCTAGAATGAGCAGAATACGGTGGTTAGTTTAACTAAAACTACTAATTTCGACTTAGTAGATCCCACAGCGGGACCACCTAACATGACTACTGTCCATTTTGCTACAGCAAGCACATTCGTGTTAAGTGCCTCCGGCCTTGCACTACACCGCAACCATCTTGTCTCTGCCTTACTATGCATTGAAGGCATAATGCTAGCACTATTTATGGCACTTGCACTAAACTCCCAAACACTAAACTTAGCCAATACCTCCTTGCAGCCCATCATTATACTGGCCCTCGCTGCTTGCGGTGCAGGGGCAGGACTAGCACTACTTGTGGCATCCACTCGCACCCACGCATCAGACCACCTAAAAAATTTAAACCTCTTAAAATGCTAAAAATTTTACTCGCAACTGCCGCACTAATCCCCACCGCACTACTAATTAAACCTAAGCACCTATTTATTATTACCACAACATACTCAATGATCATTACACTAATAATGCTAAAATGATTTGCTCAACCATTAAATCATAAACCTCACACAACTAACTTACTAATAATACTGGATAATACTGCCACACCACTGACAGTCATATCCGCCTGAACACTGCCCCTTATAATTATTGCAAGCCAATATCATCTAACCAACGAACCTATTAACCGCAAACGAGTATTCCTTGCTGCCTGCGCCACACTACAAACCACTTTGATCATAACATTCACAGCAACAAACCTTGTTATATTTTATATTATATTTGAAACAACCTTAATTCCCACCCTTATTCTCATTACCCGCTGAGGTAACCAAACTGAACGCTTGAGTGCAGGAACATACTTTCTATTCTACACCCTAGCCGGCTCTCTCCCCCTCCTGATCGCAATTTTATTCCTAAACACTAATAATTCTCATACAACAATAATATTATTCACACTACAAAACACACTATCAGACAACAGTATAATTATATGACTTGCCTGTATAATGGCATTTATAGTAAAAATACCGCTCTACGGCCTACATCTATGACTTCCTAAAGCACACGTAGAAGCACCCATTGCCGGATCAATAATCCTTGCTGCCGTACTGTTAAAATTAGGAGGATATGGTATTATCCGCATAACTCCACTTATACCCCTCATGACACAAACCCTTTACTTCCCATTTATTGTACTCAGCCTCTGAGGTATAATTATAACAAGCCTTATCTGCCTGCGCCAAGTAGATCTAAAATCAATCATTGCCTATTCATCCGTTAGCCATATAGGACTTGTAATTGCTGCTACACTAATCGAGACCCCTTGAAGCATGGCTGGAGCCATAATTCTTATAATCGCCCATGGGCTAACCTCTTCCCTACTATTTTGTCTGGCAAACACCAATTATGAACGTACCCACACACGCACCTTACTATTAACCCGAGGTCTACTATTTATTTTACCATTAATGACTACATGGTGATTAATTGCAAGCCTTATAAATCTAGCCCTGCCCCCAACAATTAATCTCTTTGGAGAATTAATAATCATCACCTCCCTATTTAACTGAAATATAACAACTATCATTTTAACAGGTATAACAACCCTCATCACAGCAGCATACTCTCTATATCTATTCACCACGACCCAGCGCAATGCCACCCCCACCAACAAAACTCTGACCCCCACACACACACGCGAACACCTACTGATAGTATTACACCTAATTCCACTAGCCCTATTAATTACCCACCCAATACTAATATTTTAGAGTAAATATAGTTTAATATAAAACACTAAATTGTGGGTTTAGAGTTAGGGGCCTAAGCCCCCTTATCTACCGAGAGAGAATATTATAGAACTGCTAATTCTATGCCCCAAAATTAAACCATTGGCTCCCTCCACTTTCAAAGGATAACAGCCTTCCGCTAGTCTTAGGCGCTATCAACTCTTGGTGCAACCCCAAGTGAAAGTACATGGCCAACTTACTATTTCACGCCGCCCTAGTAACAACAATTATTATTTTAATCACCCCAATACTTATTCCACTTTTAAATGACGTAACAAACATTATAATAACTACAAAACTTGCCACACTAATTAGTACTATTCCTTTACTACTATTCATAAATACAGGCATAAAATCTATCACCACAAACCTTAACTGGGTTAGTATAAATTTTAACCTACAAATTAGCTTCACATTTGACTCCTACGCAGTAACATTTCTCCCTGTGGCCTTACTGATCACCTGATCTATCTTACAATTTACAAACTGGTACATAGCAACAGACCCTCACCACAACAAATTCTCAAAATATCTACTACTATTCTTACTCGCTATATTAATCCTCACTACTGCCAACAACATACTACAACTGTTTATTGGGTGGGAAGGAGTTGGCATTATATCCTTCCTTTTAATCAGCTGATGGCACGCCCGGACTAACGCTAATACCGCTGCCCTCCAAGCAATTATTTATAACCGCATTGGTGATATCGGACTAATCATATCAATAACATGACTAGCCCTAAACTTTAACACTTGAGAAATACAACAAATATTCTCTCATTCACAAACACCAATTCTTCCACTACTGGGTCTTATTCTTGCTGCCGCAGGCAAATCAGCTCAATTTGGCCTCCACCCCTGACTCCCTGCCGCAATAGAGGGCCCCACACCTGTATCAGCATTACTCCACTCTAGCACGATAGTAGTTGCAGGAGTTTTCCTGCTAATTCGCTTCCACCCATTAATTGGGGGAAGCGCACTTGCCCTTTCATCTTGTCTCTGCCTCGGCGCACTCACTACTGTATTTGCTGCTTTATGCGCACTCACCCAAAACGACATTAAAAAAATTATTGCCTTTTCTACAACCAGTCAACTTGGACTAATAGTACTTACTATCGGATTAAGCCAACCAGAGCTGGCCTTTTTACATATCACAACTCACGCATTCTTTAAAGCTATACTATTCCTCTGCTCCGGCTCAATCATCCATAATTTAAACGATGAACAAGACATCCGAAAAATAGGGGGCATACAAAAAACAATGCCCGTTACAACTGCTTGCCTAACCTTAGGCAGTTTAACACTCATAGGGACCCCCTTTCTTGCCGGCTTCTACACAAAAGATGTAATTATTGAAACAATAAATACCTCAACTCTTAATGCCTGAGCCCTACTAACTACTATAGTGGCCACTACTTTAACAGCCGCCTATAGCCTACGCCTAATTTTTTATGTCCAACTAAACACACCCCGCTACCCCACCTGAAATAACTCATCCGAAATCACCTCAAATCAAATTCTACCAATTTTGCGTTTAGCAGCGGGCAGTATCCTTATAGGCCTCCTAGTAACTTCGACTATCTTACCTAATAAAACTCAAATTATAACCATAGCACTAACAACAAAACTTTGTGCCAATATAGCTACCCTGTTGGGCCTTATTTGCGCCCTAGATCTGGCACGCCAAACCACCCAATTAGTGAGTCCAAATAAAACATTAAATCACACAGCATTAACACAGCTGACATTCTTTAATGCCCTACTACACCGACATATGCCAAAAAATAACCTGAATCTCGCCCAACGATCCCTTCTATCTAACGATACATTATGATATGAGACCATTGGACCTATACTAATAAAAACACTTAACATAAACATATCAAATAAACTAGCAACATCAAGCACAGGCATAATTAAAACCTATTTGACAATTTTTATCATAACCCTATTAACTGCCCTGATCTGCACACCCCTTTATGGTATCCGCAGGCCCCCGTAAACACGACCTCGTGTCAATTCTAACACCACAAAAAGCGCCAACAATAGCCCCCATCCGGACAACAATAATAAGTACCCACCAACCGAAAACAGCAACACTACACCACTAAAATCACCGCGCAAACTAAATAAACCTCCCCCATCAATACTGATCTCAACAATCACCTCTATAAACTCTCACCCTAAAAACACCATTAACACTAAATACCCTAACACATAAACAAAAACAGAATAGTCAGCCCACGTTTCCGGATGGGGGTCCGCAGCCAAAGCCACAGAATAGGCAAATACAACAAGTATTCCACCAAGATAAATTAAAAATAAAATAATACCTACAAACGACCCACCAAGCCCTACTAAAACACCACAACCACCCAAAGCACTAAACACTAAAGCCACGGCACCAAATAAAGGAGATGGGTTCGCTGCTACGCCAAGAACACCTAAAACAAGACACAACAATAACAAAAAAACTAAATACGTCATACTGTTTTCGTTTGGGCTTATTATAACCAAAACTTATGATCTGAAAAACCATCGTTGTTATTCAACTACAAAAACCTAATGACCACAACCCGAAAAGTCCACCCAGTACTAAAAATTATTAATCAATCATTTATTGACCTACCAACACCCACAAACATTTCTGCATGATGAAACTTTGGCTCTCTCCTCGGCATCTGCTTAATTCTACAAATTCTGACCGGAATATTCCTCGCAATACACTATACTGCAAACACTACCCTAGCATTCTCAGCCATGGCACACATTTGCCGAGATGTACAGTACGGATGGCTTGTCCGAAACACTCACGCCAACGGCGCCTCCCTATTCTTTATCTGCCTATACCTCCACATTGGACGCGGCTTGTATTACGGCTCCTACTTATATAAAGAAACATGGAATATTGGCATTATTTTGTTATTTTTAGTTATAGCCACAGCGTTTGTAGGCTACGTATTACCATGGGGCCAAATATCATTCTGAGGTGCTACAGTAATTACAAACCTATTATCTGCAATCCCATATATTGGCCCAACGCTTGTAGGCTGGATCTGAGGGGGATTTTCAGTTGACAATGCAACACTTACACGATTTTTCACATTTCACTTTCTATTACCTTTTATCATTCTTGCCATAGCCATACTACATCTATTATACCTCCACGAAACAGGTTCAAATAACCCTGCCGGTGTGAACTCCAATGCCGATAAAATTCCATTTCACCCCTACTTCTCTTATAAAGACTTACTTGGCGCTGTAATAATAATTGTAGTATTACTTTACTTAGCCCTACTTCAACCCCAACTACTTGGTGACCCAGAAAATTTCACCCCCGCCAATCCACTAGTCACACCACCACATATCAAACCTGAGTGGTACTTCCTATTTGCCTATGCTATTCTTCGTTCTATTCCAAACAAACTGGGCGGCGTCATAGCACTAGTCTTATCTATCGGAATCCTTATCATTTTCCCTCTAACACACAATGCAAAACAACGAAGCAGCATATTCCGCCCACTTGCTCAACTAATATTCTGATCTCTCACAGCAAACGTCCTCATTCTAACCTGAATCGGCGGCCAGCCAGTTGAAGACCCATTCATCTCCATCGGCCAAATCGCATCAACCACCTACTTCATTATTATTCTCCTCATAATTCCACTCATTAACAAACTAGAAAACTCACTTATAAACCACTAGTCTTAGTAGCTTATACCAAAGCGCTGACCTTGTAAGTCAGAAATGGACAAACACTGTCCCTAAAACATCAAAAAAAAGTCGGCAAAAAACTTATCTCTAGTCCCCAAAACTAGAATTTTTAATTAAACTATTTTTTGCCACAGTAATGTACTATATAATAGTACATGAGGAATATAGATGTATGTATAATCTACATACATCTATTTTCCCCATGAACTATTATATAGTACATTATATTAATGCTAGGGGACATATTATGTATATCGTACATACATCTATTTTCCCCATGAATATTATATAGTACATTATATTAATGCTAGGGGACATATTATGTATATCGTACATACATCTATTTTCCCCATGAATATTATATAGTACATTATATTAATGCTAGGGGACATATTATGTATATCGTACATACATCTATTTTCCTCATGAATATTATAACCAATTAAGAGTGCTTAATCAGCATATACATCCATTGCATGAATTTAGGATATATAAAGAATGCTCTTCGGACCAGGTTAAGGCTTAACTCTGGCATAGCACGTGAAACCATCAACCCTTCCACCTAGACACTTCCGTTACAGGCGTCAGGCCCATTGATTGCATCGTAACCCACAAGACTTTTTCCAAGACCTCTGGCTCCTATCTCAGGGCCATTAATTGTGAGGTAACACACAAGACTTTTTCCAAGACCTCTGGTTTGTGGGGTTGATACCCTTAACTCATACCCATAGCTACCCTGGCTTTTCAGACAGCTGGTAGTCTTTTTTTATTTTTATGTGATCTCAGATCCACCTGCCGTCAGGCGGTGCGGGGCTCAATTAATCTTGTAACTGAACCTACGGTGCAGTGTACGTATTACACAATACCATATGGGACTATTTAATTCATGCTCGAAGGACATATTTTAACACCCTCGGTGCAATGACCAAAATTTCCTGAGAAAAAAACAGGATTTTTTATTGTCTCGTAAACCTTCTTTAACGGTTTTACGAGACTTTCACCGTGTCCACCCAGCCGCGCACATATAACGCACGTAAATTACACACACACACACCCACAAACACGTACAGTACGCATACGCAATACGCATACGCAATACGCATACGCAATACACATACGCAATACACATACGCAATACACATACGCAATACACATACGCAATACACATACGCAATACACATACGCAATACACATGCGCAAACGCGTACACACATACACACATACACACATACACACATACACACATACACACATACACACATACACACACACATCGCGCGTTTCTGCGGCAAACCCCCCTTACCCCCCACAGAGCCGGTTTTAGCGTAGTCGAATTTACTCTCGCCAAACCCCTAAAACGAGATTCGACTACACCTAACAAACTCCGCCTGAAACCTAGATTGCCATATTAAATACAGCACCCAGATCACAGCAGTATGCACCCCCAGAAGTCATCATATACACATAAATATGTATTAGATATACTTACCTACGTACATTGCCCATATATTAATATATAGGCAACATACGTACATTATACATATTTAAACTCGCATAAGCAGCTAAATTATATACATGAATATATTTTGTATTAATCTACGTACATTGCCCATATATTAATATATAGGCAACATACGTACATTATACATATTTAAACTCGCATAAGCAGCTAAATTATATACATGAATATATTTTGTATTAATCTACGTACATTGCCCATATATTAATATATAGGCAACATACGTACATTATACATATTTAAACTCGCATAAGCAGCTAAATTATATACATGAATATATTTTGTATTAATCTACGTACATTGCCCATATATTAATATATAGGCAACATACGTACATTATACATATAGG